CGTAGAGATTTCTCGGTTTCGAAATGTCTCAAAACCTTGAGTAGTAAAAAAGAGTGGGATGCTGTATTTCCAGGATTGGATTTCATATTCGAATGAACCTCGTAATCGTAAGAAAGTAGGTTTTTTAGCTATGGACCTAGCAAAAGAAAAATTGAGATAGGTTCCTATAGTATTGGATTCCCCCCCTCACAATCGGACGTGAAGGTTTCCTCTCATCCGGCTCAAGTAGTTACACCAAATAAAGAAAGGGGTTCTTCTTCTTTTTAAACTTTGTTCGAGAAAACCCTACAAAAAGCTACTCTTTACTCAAGTTCCCAATAAGGACCAGCCTTTCATTGATTCATTCTTATCTTTTCTTTTTTATTTTCACTCTAACCCTTTTTCCTTTTTTTATGTTGTTTACGAAAAAAAGGAAATGTGAAGTTATTGAGTAGTCTACTTCCCCTCAAATGATGAATCCCCTGAAAAGGAATATTGTGGGACTCGTAAAGGATTTATTTGTCTATATATTGTATTGTTCCATTCGATCTTTTTTAGGTCTCTACTCACCTCGATGGTTATGTGCCATGATATCCCTTGAAGCATATATGCGATAGATAAGCTCCCGTAACCATGCCATATTCACTTTCGCTTGAGATTTTCTTTCTCAAAAAAAATGGAATGTCTAATTCCACAAAAAGTCTTTTTTTCACGAGGTATAACTAACTATTCCTATATTATCTGTTACGGAATCGACCATGGATCAATTCCCCTTTTCTTCCATTTTTAAGTCTTGAATGCACCCATAATTCTGAGCTTCATGTTCCTCCTCTCAAGATACATGTCAGAGCCGGGGGCATCCCAATCAGATTCAATGGGATGACAGTTTCTCAGTCCAAATCTGTCAAATGAAAATTTCGATCAAATCACACATCGCAATATACTAGGCCCTCTAATTCCCTAAGGGGCTTATCTAAAATATTCGCAATATAACTAGGAAGACGTTTCAAATACCACACATGAGTCACTGGACATGTCAGTTTGATGTATCCCATTTGGTACCTTCGTATCCGAGAATCAACAAATTCCACCCCGCATTCTTCACAATATTTCGGGTCTTCTTTTTCAGCCCCAATCCCTCGGTAATTTCCACAAGCACAAATCCCACTTTTTATGGGTCCAGAAATTCTTTCACAAAACAATCCATCTTTCTCCGGTTTATTAGTTTTATAATGAAAAGTATAGGGTTTTGTCACCTCTCCAACTATCTCTCCATTGGGTAGAATCTTTTTTGCCCAAGCCCTGATTTGTTGAGGGGAAACTGGTCCAATTCGAAGTTGTTGATGTTTATACTGGTCGATCATAGAATAGAAATTCTGATTCATTGAGATCAAGCTTCCTTCCTATTCATCTGGAAGTTCTTTTCAGATACAAGGAAATGATTCAGTTCCAGGGCCAAAGATCGTAGTTCTCGAACGAGCAATCGAAAAGATTCTGGAGCACCCTCTGGGTTAGGTACTGTTGATCCAATAATCGTAGCACCAAGTACTTCTTGACGAGCTCTAATATGATCAGATTTATAAGTAAGCATCTCTTGTAAAATATGAGCAACACCAAATCCCTCTAGAGCCCAAACTTCCATTTCTCCTACTCTTTGTCCCCCTTGTTTGGCCCTCCCTCTAAGGGGTTGTTGTGTAACAAGTGCGTAATGCCCACTGGAACGTCCATGGATTTTATCATCAACTTGATGAATTAATTTTAGGATATAGGACTTTCCTATTAGAACAGGTTGTTCAAAAAGATCTCCTGTTCTTCCATCAAAGATTCTGCTTTTTCCCGGATATTCGGGTTCAAATACCCATGGATTTTTTGTTTGCTTACTGGCTTCATATAATTCAGAAAACACTAGTTTTCTTGAGGCCTCTTGCTCATATCTCTCATCAAAGGGTCCTATTCTATAATGTTTCTTTAGCAGATCCCCCGCTAACCCGAGCGAACATTCAAATATCTGTCCCACATTCATTCGTGAAGGGACTCCTAATGGATTGAATACCATATCAACGGGCGTTCCATCTTGCAAATAGGGCATATCTTGTCTAGACAAAATCTTAGAAATTATACCCTTATTCCCATGCCTTCCAGCTACTTTATCACCTACTTTGATTTCACGTTTCTGTGAAATATATACACGAATCTTTTCTGGATTAGAATTGGAAACCCCTTTTCTATGGATCCATCTAACATCAATAACTCGACCCCTTCCCCCTATAGGTAGTCTGAGAGAAGTTTCTTTTGAAGTGGATACCTGAATGCCAAGTATAGCTCGTAATAATCTATCCTCCGGGGCATATGAAGATTCGCTCGCTGTCTGAGGTGTTAATTTACCTACTAAGATATCACCTGTTTCTATCCAAGATCCCAGCATCACAATTCCATTTCTGTCTAAATTTCGGAGTAAACGAGCCTCTAAATGCGGAATATCCTTAGTGATTCTTTCAGGACCTTGGCTTGTTACATGAGT